GAATTAAAGAATAAGGGGATATGGCGAAATTGGTAGACGCTACGGACTTAATTGGATTGAGCCTTGGTATGGAAACTTACTAAGTGGATAACTTTCAAATTCAGAGAAACCCTGGAATAAAAAAGGGGCAATCCTGAGCCAAATCCGATTTTTTGAAATGAAAAAAAAGTTTATATAGACAGAATAAATAAAAAAGGATAGGTGCAGAGACTCAATGGAAGCTGTTCTAATAAATGGAGTTGACTGTCTTGCATTAGTAAAGTAAGGGAACCTTTCGTTAAAATTGCGGATTCAAACAAAGTAAAGGATAACCCTAGAAATACATATACGTACCGAAAGACTATCTCAAATAATTAATGTAATTATGAAAAAGAAAATAAAAATATTGAATCGATTTCAAGTTGAAGAAAAAATCGATTGATCAAATCATTCACTCCACAGTCTGATAAATAACTAATTAATCGGACGAGAATAAAGATAGAGTCCCATTCTACATGTTAATATTGACAACAAGGAAATTTATAGTAAGAGGAAAATCCGTCGACTTTAGAAATCGTGAGGGTTCAAGTCCCTCTATCCCCAAAAAAGGCCGTTCGACTCCATAATTTTTTATCTTATTTTTACTTTTCGTTAACGGTTCAAACCTTCTCATTCGGTTCTTTGCATAAACTTTCTTTTCAGAAGTCTTGTGGTAGATCTGATACACATGCAAATGAGCATCTTTGAGTAAACAAAGTAATCCCTGTTGAAAATTGGAATGATTAACAATCAAAATACAAATCATTACTTGGATTGAAACATACGAAGTCATCTTTTTATTTTACAGATTCCAGGTCCTAGATAAGACTTTAGAATACTTTTTCGTCTTTCTTTTTTAATTGACATAGACCCAAGCCGTTTAGTAAAATGAGGAAGACGGTGCATCAGAAATGGTCGGGATAGCTCAGCTGGTAGAGCAGAGGACTGAAAATCCTCGTGTCACCAGTTCAAATCTGGTTCCTGACACACGATTATGAGTATCTATTCGATAATTTAATTAAACTAATTGATATGGATTGGATCGACATACATATTCATTAATATAATAAAATATAATAATGTGGATCATGCTACCTAATTTAGCCATTTAGATATTTTGGGATGGAGCCCCTTTAGATGAGTAAAGAGTGTATGAAAGTATGTAAAAATATGTATTTGTATTTCAAAGAAGAAAATTCAATTATGTTTCCTCTTCGTTTTTATTTATTAATAATATGTCTCTTTTCGGTCAAAAAAGATTCGAATATTCCATCGAAAAATTCTATTTTATTCTTCTACTTCTATGTTATTCTATATTTATATTCTAATTCTTACATTCTATATTATATTCTTACCTTATTCTTAACCTCTTTTTAATTCAATTCGTATTTGAAAGGTTCAATTCGTTAGTTAAAAAACTTTAAAGTATAATTTAAGGGAGTTTTGAAGGATGGGAATATCCAAGATCCATCTTAGATACAGTACAAATTGAATCCGATACTCTTTAATTTCTTTGTATTTTCTTGCATATTCTATTTTTTCTATTTATTTATTCCACCCTATGTGATTTTTTATATGTGACTTTATATAATATAGTTGTTCATCAAAGGGATGTGCGCGGTACAAAGTTCATAATGCATAACTTGTTTAGTTCATCTTATTTGTTCGGCTCGTTCGAAATAAATATCGTCAAAAATGGAGAATCCGACGAATCCTTATTTGGATTGTCTTTTTTTTAGTCCACATATCTATGAATAAAATAATGAATGAGTCAAAGAACGAACAAATATCCCTCGAATATCGGAAGCTGTAGCACTGAAAAGAAAATTAGTTTCTTATTTTGTTAATTTTATTCAATGAGCATCTTGTATTTCATAAAAATTCGGAGCAATATAATCCTTACGTAAAGGCCACCCTATCCAACTTTCCGGCATTAAAATACGTTTCAGACGTGGATGATTATCATAAGAGATTCCTACCATATCATAGGATTCTCTTTCTTGAAAATCCGCACTTTTCCAAACCCAGAAAACTGATGGAATTCTAGGATTCTTCCTTGGGGTAAATACTTTTATACATACTTCTTCTGGTTGATCTAGACCATACTCGATTCTCGTAAGATGATATACACTAGCTAACAGTCCGCCCGGTGCTACATCATAGGCACATTGGGAACGCAGATAGTTGTAACCATATACATATAAAATGACAGCAATGGAATGCCAATCTTCGGGCTTTATTTGTAAAGTCTCTATTCCTTGGTAATCAAAACCCAAAGATCTATGAACTAGCCCATGTTTGACCAGCCAAGTAGACAAGCGACCCTGCATTTTTTTTCTCCCGCATTTTTAGTTGTATAAGTATTTTCCATTTACAGTGAAATTTCTGAAGATTGGCTTGTCCCTTTTGATTCTGTACAAAAGATTCTTACGCTAATTTACTAATTCACGGGACGATACTGACTTTTTGTATTTGAAAAACG